CGAGGGAACAAAAAAAGCCCGGCTAGGTACTGACCAGGCCGGGCTGTCCAAAAAAAAAGGGGGGGTAATCCTTCATTTTTTTTATCTATTATTTTATTTATATATTAGAATATATTCTATATTATTAGAATATATTCTAATATTATTAATAATATATTAATAATAAATTATTACTCTATTCTATATTATTAAATTATTAATAATTCTATTTTTTAATAAACTAAGTTAAATAAATTTAATAAACTAAATAAAAGTTATATATTTATAAGAAAGAATTGGTTAAGGTTAAGAAAGAAATAAGTATAAAATATTAAAATAAAAAAGAATCTTAAAATAAACAAAAATATAGAATTTGAAATCATTTTGAATTAATTTCAAATTAATTCAAAATGATTTCAAATTCTATAATCTAAATTTAGAAACTAATTCATTTCTAATAATTAAGTAATAATTTAATATTAATATATATATATATATAATGTATATAAAAAAAAATAATTAATTAAATGGAGTGTAACAAAAAAATGAAATAAAAAAAAAGAGGTACTTTTTTCGATTACTATTTTTTGTGTAATGAAACATATTTATTATTTCATTAGGGAGAGATGGCTGAGTGGACTAAAGCGCCGGATTGCTAATCCGTTGTACGAATTTTTCGTACCGAGGGTTCGAATCCCTCTCTTTCCGTTTCCGTCGATGACTTGATATTTGATTTTCATATCAAACTTTTTTTTTATTTGTTTTACTTGCTTTTCAAATCTTCTTACTATTTTTTCTATTTCACATCTTTATCTTTATAAAAAAAAATAGAAAAAAACTAAAACAAAGAAAACCATTTTTTTTATTCTTCGCGTCCTGGATTTCGTCCTGGATCGTTAGATAAGAATCCAAAGATAAAAAGAGAAACAAAAAATATAACTACCGTGTAAACAAAAAGTTTTAGAGTAAGCATTACAAAATCTCCTGGATTCTAAAATAGAAAGGGAATATATTTTCCTTTTCCTATACTATTGTGTTTTTTTCACACGAATAAAAAAAGTAGTTTTGGGAAATAGAAAGGAATTCTCAGAAATGAATTTGTTTTCTAATAAGAAAAAGACTCGAGTCCTTTATTATATTAATAAAATATTTTTCATACACAAAATTCTATATTGGTGGGGACTCTAATGTACTAGGGTTTTTCATTTTCAATGAAAAAAAAAAAAAGAGTAAGAATAAGGCATTGAGATGGTACAGATTTTCGTGGCTATAGGGGAATTTTTGAATTGAAGATTCATACCGTAAAACTTATCTGATCTTATCAATTGTTAGAATCTTTTTCTTTTTTCTAAATTTATAATTTTTATACAACAGTGTTATATCATCGAAAACTTACCGCAGCTTGCCAAACAAAAGCTAAGAGAAAAAAGAGTAGAGGTATTACTGGCATAACATCCACAATTGGATTCAAAAAAGCGTAGGCTTCTGGCAATTTGGTGAAAAAAAAACTACTCGAATAAAGAGCAGAGTTAAGACCAATACAGATCAAACTAAAGATATTAAGCATAACAAAAATTTTTTTCTTTAAGATATAGAATTGTATTTTTGGGGGTTAAGTTTCTCTTTTGTGAGTTAGTTATGAGTTAAGTTAATTAAGTTTAAGTTATTTAAAATATTAAGATTCTTTATCTAGTATATCCAGTATATATATATTCTTTTTTAGAATATACAAAAATATCCCCATATTTGTATAGAGTTTAATAAATATATATTCTCTAATAAATATAAAAAAAAATAGGCTAAATAGAATATAAGAAATATATAAATAGAAAAAAAAAATAAATATATAATAAAATAAAAATAATAACTAATAAATCAATAAATGAATCAAACGAAAAAAAAAAAAGTAGACTAAAAAAATCTTCTTTGATTTCAAGATTCAAATTTTACCAATTCAAAATCTTTGCGTTATGAAATCAAAAAGAGAATAGAAAAAGTCATGCTTTCATATAATATCTTAATTAAATTATAGGTAATGATCAAGAATATACGTAATGATCAAGAATTTCAATTTTATCCTATACCTACCCATATCAAAATAACAGCTCTTATCTAAATAGTTAGATATTTAAATTGGAATTGACCAATAATGAGTACTGATATTCTTCTTATTTTAGAATAAGAATGTATAAATGGGGCGTGGCCGAGTGGTAAGGCGCCGGGTTTTGGTCCCGCTATTCGAGGGTTCGAATCCTTCCGTCCCAGAGCATACTCACGTGTGATAGAAATCGTATCAAAATAAGGATTGTATATCGGAGAAGAAGGATTGTCTTTTTTTTTTTTGAATACTGATTTTATTATATATTAATCTTTTATTACATAAATTTCTTAATTTACACATTTCCATATCCCTTTTCTCTCTTATTTTATTACGATTACGGATATGGATATCTTATTCCATATATGGAAATAGGGAGCCCCCCTTCGTCTATATTTATACAAAGAATATTGTAATATTCTA